TAGCTTAGTATGAGATAGAGAGAGGCATATCTCCATATCTCATCTTAACGATGAGCGAATTGATGAGTGAAAATGGAAGAAATAGAGTTTGACTTTTTTCTGTCGGACAAATCACTCCCTAAAGGGATCCTATACTTCGTCATAGATATATGGTTCATTCATGAACCAAGAATTCTATGGAATCAGGAAAGCAAGACAGATTTTTCGGATCTAGGCATACCGTTCTATTTCTATTATATTGACAATTCCAAAAACCTGTCATACTATGACATAGTATATGCTGGCGATCGGGCAGGTATGCCCCTATCGTCTAGTGGGTCAGGACATCTCTCTTTCAAGGAGGCAGCGGGGATTCGACTTCCCCTGGGGGTAGGGTACTACGAAAGGACGTTGATCATGGATTATCAATAAGCCTAGAATTGATTCTTCCTGGGTCGATGCCCGAGCGGTTAATGGGGACGGACTGTAAATTCGTTGGCGATATGTCTACGCTGGTTCAAATCCAGCTCGGCCCAATAATTTAATTCGCCAATCCATGAGGATGATATACAAAATTTGTCCCCCCGAAATGCCTGATATGGAAAAAAAGAATAAAGAGTCTTTTTTTTTTATTGAAAAATGGATTATCAATCGATTTGGTAATAACCACAGGATTACTAGTAATTCATGTCACTCTCACTATAGTCCATATCTATGTGGATATCCGTATATCACTCGTGTCTCTGTTACAGTTACAACACGCCGATTTTTTTTTGATAAATTTCATTTTAAAAAATGAAATATAATTATAATATAAATGGTTCAATCATATGTATGCTGTACACCTCATTCGTCATTTACCTGGGATTGTAGTTCAATTGGTCAGAGCACCGCCCTGTCAAGGCGGAAGCTGCGGGTTCGAGCCCCGTCAGTCCCGACCTAGGATCCGATGAATCCATCAATTCTCCATTTTCCGTGAAGAGGGGGGCCGAGCGGCAAGATCTAATTCCCAGTAGGGATCCTTATTTCTTGCGTTTTTCGTTTCGCATTTCTCATCAGACAAATACGGGAATTTCAATTACTTCAACTAGTACCGATTGATGGGGGAGAGGCATATGTAGATGAAATCGGCGGTATCACCATATTTAGGATTCCCAGAGATAGCGCACTGGTCTGGCTTTTTCGATTGCTCCTGATCAATGGAATTGAATAAAAATAAATAAAGTAAGTACCTATATGTTTCCCGGGAACACATACACAAATTGTATTTGTTTATTGTACGATACACAATTAACTTCACATAGTTAACCCATATACATAGTTAACCCATATTTACGACACTTCTCTGTCTTCCAAGAAGATTAGATCATCACAAAAACTTAGCTTAGAACTTAACTCATTCCTTTTTCCATTCTACTGTTTGGGTCTGTGACCAATGGAACACCGGTCAGATGATACCCCATCAGATGCCTTAATATTAATATAAAATATAAGGCGGTAGGTTATAGAGAAGAAAGAGTGGAAAAAGACGAGAAATTCAATGGCATTCTTGATTGGATCAGGAATCTCATTTTAAATTCGATTCGGTATGGATAAAAGATCTTCCTATGTTATACTATTCAATTCTCGACGATGAATCAATTTGATCGATCAGATATTGATTGTTATTCATGATATTGATACGATTCAGTATCATCACATCAGGCTGCAATTTATCCCATTGAATTTACAGGAAAAAAATGTATCATCTCTATGGGATTAGATCCCGAATTATTACGAAGCAAAAAAAAACGATGAGATTATGGAAGTAAATATTCTCGCATTTATTGCTACTGCATTGTTCATTCTAGTTCCTACTGCTTTTTTACTTATCATCTACGTAAAAACAGTAAGTCAAAATGATTAATTTGACTCAAATTTAACTTATGAGTTCTTTTCTTATCAATGATTGAAGAAATGAAAGGGATGCAAATTTCAAGTATTAAATGAAATGGGTGGACTGGAATCAGCAGTATATGAGATAGTATGGTAGAAAGAACTATATGAACCTTTCTACCACACTATCCATTATTATATAAATATATAAGAAATTTGATAAAAGAAAGTTGTATTGTATACAGATATGGGCTTGATGTGGATCAATCCACAATATGTATGTACATACATGTACATGTCAATTACATCTATGCATATGTAAATAGTTAAGTACTCCAATTGTATTTCTTCGCTACATCCATTTGTATTGATTCCGATCAATCCGAAATAATCGAACGTCAACTGTTCTAAGATTAAAGATTATTTTCAATATGGATCCCGGGATCCATCGAAACAATCAATGGGGGAAGAATAGTATGGGCATATCTTATATAAAAGAAAACCAAGTAATCTCTAATGTTTTGCATTCCGAAGTAATTGATTGAGCTGTTAACAGCTGATCCAAGGAGTTCCATGGTAACTTATTCGGATTTTGAAAAGGAGTAGTAGGCCCCACCGATTTTTCATGCTTGAACCTTGAACCATGGCATGGGGTGGGGCGAGTTGATAAAGTCTAAATAAGATTCCTAGGAGTATAAAATGGTAAGTTCGCGATATGTGGATCACCCAACGGAAGCAAGATCTTATTATTATTATGCGTAGTACCTCTTTTCTTTGGACAACCACTATGTCTATGTCGTCTCCAGGAGAAAGTACGTATCTACGTAATAGCAGAACAACTTTCTCTTTGAAGAGTAAAGAGGGAAACTTGAAGAGTAAAGAGGGAAACTTGAAGAGTAAAGAGGGAAACAAATAGAATATATAATATATATTATTATATATATAATTATATAATATATATAGGGGTTAGTTGTTCCTCATTGTAATATCCATTATTCTATTAAGAGCCGGTTCATCGAAATAGAATATTTCGGTTAGGAAGAATTAGGTTGGAAAAAATTTCCTATCATGTGTATCCTTTTGAGTTTCGAAATGCGAACATGGGAATCCTTGAAATATTTGTTTGATTGAAAGGTTCTAATTCATATATTATTTGATTCCAGTAGAATTTGGAAATGGAGATATTTTTCTTTAAAAACACTTCGCAAAACGATCTATTAAACAATTGATTCGATTACTCAACTCAATGAGTCGTATACCTAGAGTCCACTTCTTCCCCATACTACGAGTGAAAGAGAAAATGTAAAGACTACCATTAAAGCAGCCCAAGCGAGACTGACTGTATCCATGTGAATTATGTCCCCTATCTATATGAATATGATAGAATCATTCTATTATTGATCACTAATAATAGTGGAATCAATGGTGCATAGTCAAAATGGTATGTATTCTGACCTAACACTATTGATGAATCAATCCAATATTGATTGAATGCCTGAGCACTCAGAGACTCTCGTGAGTCTGGATACAAAGTATCTTCAGTCCTTTCTACAACTCCGAATTTGATTCTCCATCATCCTATCCAATCTAATTCAAGATTCAATGATTAGACACTACACTAGTCGGGTAAGGTAATTAGGAAGGATCGATCGTCCTTCCTATAATCTCTTCTTGGATCCTAGGAGCAAGGATTTACAGTCCTTTATGGAACCTCCGGATTCTTAAAAGGATTCTTAAAATAAAGTATCGACAGTCCTAGTCCTTTGCCTCTGCTTCTGCTGGTCAAGAATTCGTCGAGTTATATCAGCAGGATAAGAGGATAAGATAAGAGATTCCGAGGCTTTTGTTGATCAGGCGACACCCGGATTTGAACTGGGGAGAAAGGATTTGCAGTCCCCCGCCTTACCACTCGGCCATGCCGCCAAAACCGTAAAAATAAAAAATAGATGTAAATCCTTTTTTTTATTGGGTCCAGTTGAGATTATTCTCTTCGATTGATTGTATACTATCTCAAAACACACAATACGTAAACCTAAAAAATGCTCTTCTCTTTATTTTATATATTCTATTTTATATTAGTATTAATTAGTATTAAGTATTAGATTTCAATATTCTATTGAAATGAAAGAGAAAAATGAAATGGATTTCCAGTCACAGAATCCAAAATTCAGGTAAAATTGGAACCATTAACTAGAACTATTGACTGTGAATTCATGAATGGTTCCCTGATTTTTATCTCCAATTTCCTTAATTACACTTAATTACATAAGAAAATCTTATGGATACACGACTAATCCGGACTCATTCATTTCAATAATAAATCCTTTTCCATTTCAATTATAACAGCAATTATGTGTATATGTAAACCCCAGAAATTGTTACACAGATACCTAGTCGGGTATCTTATCTACATATAATCATCGTACTTTCATTTTTCATTGAATAGATTGAATCTAAAATAGAAATTATGATATAGCACGACCTACGTTGCCCCCTGAACTGCAATGGGATATGCAGAGAGCTAGATGGGTATATCCGCCTGTACTTAATAAATACAACTCCTCTTACGCACTTTAATCGTATTCTACTAACACTGGGTAGAAATATCTTTCTTCTCTGCGAATCCTTTTTTGAAAAATGGAATCAACAAAATTAAGTGCTAAAATCAAAGTAAACTCTATACTGTTTCTGATTATTCTGTCTTTATCTCATTTATAGAGAACAGATTTATAGAGAACAGATCCAATCGTGAATCCATTTATTTTTTCTGGTATCCAATCTGATCGTAATATCATAATAATAGAATAGGTAGAAATTGGATCAATTTGTATATTATATACAAGACTCCATAAGTCTAAGTTACATAATTTTGTTTCGAGGAATGGTTTCTCAATTCATTTTCATTTGTATCTGTCACAAATTCGAATTTGAGTAGAAAATTCTCTTTATTCCTCCGTTCATACATATTTCATACGCATATTTGGATCAAATTTCATGTGATTCAGTAAACAGAATACACATTCCATCATTGCTAGATCGATCCATATGGTTTGATTTGATGAAGAGTGAGCCAATAATGGGATTTTTTCAATAAACGGGAAACTAAAGATGCTCCGGGATGGAAATGAGGGAATGTCTACAATACC